ATATACTTAGATTTATACTAATCTTTATCTTTATAATATTAATATAAATAATAACAGGTACAAATAGTAAATTGAGGTATCCTTTATATGACAACTTTCGACTTTCCCTCTGTTTTGGTGCCTTTAGTAGGCTTAGTATTTCCGGCAATGGCAATGGCTTCTTTATTTCTTCATGTTCAAAAAAATAAGACTGTTTAGATCTGATGGGCCCAACTCTGATCCATTTTTTTTTTCAAAACTAAGACTTGTATCATAACGCAGATACCTATTTAGTGTAAGAAAAGAAGGTATAACATGGGGCGCTTCCGTCGAAAAGGGGCTCTTTGGCCTGTAGAAAGATGATATGGGGTAAAGGAATTCTATCTATTTGAAAAAATCTCAGGATCACCGGATGGCTGAACTGTAAAATCGGTACATCTATATGTATATTGATGGGATCGTACGAAGGGTATTTTTTTTTTTTTTTTAGATCTAACCAATTTGATAAATTACTCTTAAAGGTTCACATCAAACTAGTACTAGTTGATGAGAGTTACTTCGGAAACAAAAAGACTAAAGTCTAGGGTATTCTCTCAATTACAATAAAACGAAACCAGATCAAGTATGAGTTGTCGATCAGAACATATATGGATACAACCTATAACGGGGTCGCGAAAAACAAGTAATTTCTGCTGGGCCATTATCCTTTTTTTAGGTTCATTAGGATTCTTATTGGTTGGAACTTCCAGTTATCTTGGGAGAAACTTGATATCTTTATTTCCGTCTCAGCAAATCCTTTTTTTTCCACAAGGGATTGTGATGTCTTTCTATGGGATCGCGGGTCTCTTTATTAGCTCCTATTTGTGGTGCACAATTTCGTGGAATGTAGGGGGTGGTTATGATCGATTCGATAGAAAAGAAGGAATGGTGTGTATTTTTCGTTGGGGATTCCCTGGAAAAAATCGTCGCATCTTCCTCCGATTCCTTATAAAGGATATTCAGTCCGTCAGAATAGAAGTTAAAGAGGGTATTTATGCTCGCCGTGTCCTTTATATGGATATCAGAGGCCAGGGGGCCATTCCCTTGACTCGTACTGATGAGAATGTTACTCCACGGGAAATCGAACAAAAAGCTGCCGAATTGGCCTATTTCTTGCGTGTACCGATTGAAGTATTTTGAGAAATGAGCTGAGAGAGTGAATGCTTTCTCAGCAGTAAGGAAAAACTAAAGAATCCCCCTTTTCTATACCATAACTTAACTGAAGTTTCTTCATAACGCTCATTCTAGTCAAAGAAGACGTATACGTAACGTAACAACCACAAAACAAAACAGTGAATAGATTCATAAGTTCGATACTTTGTAATAGAACTCATGCATGAGAGAAATATTGGATGGCGTAGAGTCAACTAATGAGGTCGGTTCATTAAAAATTCATAGACGAAATGAAAAAATGTCAAAAAAGAAAGCATTCAACCCTCTTTTATATCTTGCATCTATAGTATTGTTGCCCTGGTGGATTTCTCTCTCATTTAATAAAAGTCTGGAATCTTGGGTTACTTATTGGTGGAATACTAGGCAATCTGAAATTTTTTTGAATGATATTCAAGAAAAAAATATTCTCGAAAAATTCATAGAATTGGAGGAAATCTTTCTTTTGGAGGAAATGATCAAGGAATACTCGGAGACACATCTACAAAACCTTCGTATAGGAATCCACAAAGAAACGCTCCAATTAATCAAGATACACAATGAGGATCATATCCATACGATTTTGCACTTCTTGACAAATATAATCTGTTTCGTTATTCTAAGTGGTTATTCAATTTTGGGTAATAAAGAACTTGTTATTCTTAACTCTTGGGCTCAGGAATTCCTATATAACTTAAGTGACACAATAAAGGCTTTTTCGATTCTTTTATTAACAGATTTATGTATCGGATTCCATTCGCCCCATGGTTGGGAACTAATGATTGGCTTTGCCTACAAAGATTTTGGATTTGCTCATAATGATCAAATTATATCTGGTCTTGTTTCTACTTTTCCAGTCATTCTAGATACTATATTTAAATTTTGGATTTTTCGTTATTTAAATCGTGTTTCTCCGTCACTTGTAGTGATTTATCATTCAATGAATGATTAAAAAAGGATCTACTGATATTAATCCAATTCAATTCTAACGTTTCTTACTTTGTAGTTGTACAGAAGCAAAGCATGTAAAATCATACTTACTCTTTATTTTTCTACCCATCCCAAAGATTTATTCTATATATTAATATTATTTATTCCAGTAAAATTATTCCAGTAAATAGCAGAATTGCGGATAGGGAACTAGGTTAGCGACCTACCAAATTTATTGTAGACATTTTTGGGCTCAATGGTTGGACCATGCAAACTAGAAAGACTTTTTCTTGGATAAAAGAACAAATTACTCGATCCATTTCCGTATCGCTCATGATATATATCATAACTCGGCCATCCATTTCAAGTGCATATCCCATTTTTGCACAGCAGGGTTATGAAA